AATATTCCATATTAGAAAAACTACAAATACGCTATATTATGTTATGCTTAAAAAAATCCGAACGAATAAAAAAAAAACACACCGATATGATGTTTCACGATATATATATATATAGTAGTGGGGGACTATGGGACAAAAAATAAATCCACTTGGTTTCAGATTGGGCGCAACCCAAGGGCATCATTCTCTTTGGTTTGCACAACCCAAAAATTATTCCGAAGATCTACAAGAAGATCAAAAAATACGAGATTGTATCAAAAATTATGTACAAAAAAATCTGAAAATATCCTCTAATGTCGAGGGAATTGCACGTATAGAGATTCAAAAAAGAATCGATTTGATTCAAGTGATAATCTATATGGGATTCCCCAAGTTATTAATAGAAGAAAGGACTCGAAAAATCGAAGAATTACAATTCAATGTACAAAAAGAACTCAATTGTGTAAACCGAAAACTCAACATTGCTATTACAAGAATTGTAAACCCTTATGGGCACCCCAATATTCTTGCGGAATTTATAGCCGGGCAATTAAAAAATAGAGTTTCATTTCGCAAAGCAATGAAAAAAGCTATTGAATTAACTGAGCAAGCAGGTACAAAAGGAATTCAAGTACAAATTGCAGGTCGTATCGACGGAAAAGAAATTGCACGTGTCGAATGGATCAGAGAAGGTAGGGTTCCTCTACAAACCATTCGAGCCAAAATAGACTATTGCTCCTACGCAGTTCGAACTATCTATGGGGTATTAGGTATCAAAATTTGGATATTTGTAAACGAAGAATAATAAACATTTACTAAACTTGTATTTAGTTCTATTTCTATTTAATGATAAAAAAATGAACAATTCTATAAGGTTGAATAAAAATTCAATTAATCATTTGATATAATTGCTATGCTTAGTGTGTGACTCGTTGGTTTTTCTATTAGGATTAGGTTTCAAAAAAATGGAATAACTCGTAGTACGAACTAATAACTATAGAACTAATAACCAACTCATTGCTTCGCATTATCTGGATATAAAGAAAGAGCCAGTCAAAATATGATATAGATATATAGGATATATATATAAGTCATATCATTGTAGCAACTGAAATCTTTTTTGCAAAAAAAAAATATAAACCAATCTGATTATTGGTTGTAAAGCAAGAAAAGGATACAGATAAATGGAAAGGTGAGAGAAAGATAGAAAAAGAATACCAACGATATACGATTCCAATATGTACGGTCTATGAGTCATCTCATAAAAAAGAATGTAATAAAGCATCAATACTGATTGATCCCTAATTAGACAAATACGTGGATAGAACCACAAATAAAGAGCCCCGAGCCAATAAAGACTGAGAAGGTTGACTCAAAAATTTCATTAGGAGCTCCGTTGTAGAATTCAGACCTAATCATTACTCAAGAGGTGGTGGGGACGATAGAACCTGTGAATGCATAAGATTCTATTGAAACGGAATCCTAATGATTCAGTAGGTAGGATGGCGGAACGAACCAATTTTTTTTTTTTGAAAGATTGTGTTGTCATAGACTAATCTTACAACTGAATGTTGAAAGAGTAAATATTCGCCCGCGAATTTTTTTTTATGAAGGTTGAATAAATTCGATATGATAAGAAAAAGCAAAATCAAATAAAGATTCATTATAAGATTAAATAGAATACGTGGTTAATTATATATATATATAAAATCAAAAGAAAAAAAAAATTATATTATTCTATTAAATAAATGGAATTTTAAAGAATACCCCGATTCAGTATATTATTCACCATGTATTTGATTTTTAATCGTTTAATTCGCGAGGAGCTGGATGAGAAGAAATTCTCATGTCCAGTTCTGTAATAGAGATGGATGGAATTGATAAACAACCATCAACTATAACCCCAAAAGAACCAGATTCCGTAAACAACATAGAGGAAGAATGAAAGGAATATCCTATCGAGGTAATCGTATTTGCTTTGGTAGATATGCTCTTCAAGCACTTGAACCCGCTTGGATCACGTCTAGACAAATAGAAGCGGGGCGTCGCGCAATGACACGAAACGCACGCCGCGGTGGAAAAATATGGGTACGTATATTTCCAGACAAACCAGTTACAGTAAGACCAACCGAAACGCGTATGGGTTCGGGGAAAGGATCTCCCGAATATTGGGTAGCTGTTGTTAAACCCGGCAGAATACTTTATGAAATGAGCGGAGTGGCAGAAAATATAGCCAGAAGGGCTATTTCAATAGCGGCATCAAAAATGCCTATACGAACTCAATTCATTCTTTCGGTATAGGATAGAAATGTAGAACAAAAGGAAATAATTTTTTTGATAAAAAAAACAATTGTAGGTTTCTTGTTTTGAACAAACAATATTTCTTTTTTTTTCACCCTTTACATTGAAAAGACAAAATCAATAAAAAAAGATATGATTCAACCTCAAACCTATTTGAATGTAGCCGATAACAGCGGGGCTCGAGAATTGATGTGTATTCGAATCATAGGAGCTAGTAATCGACGATATGCTCATATTGGTGACGTTATTGTTGCTGTAATCAAAGAAGCAGTGCCAAATACACCTCTAGAAAGATCAGAAGTGATCCGAGCTGTAATTGTACGTACTTGTAAAGAACTCAAACGCGACAACGGTATGATAATACGATATGATGACAACGCTGCAGTTGTTATTGATCAAGAAGGAAATCCAAAGGGAACCCGAATTTTTGGCGCGATCCCCCGGGAATTAAGACAGTTAAATTTTACTAAAATAGTTTCATTAGCACCCGAAGTATTATAAGGGAATACCATGATATAGTTTATAATATTTGAATGAAATGGATTACTTTAATTAGTAGATTGTTTGTATATCACGTATATACCTTTTAAAATTCATAAATATTTATGAATTTAGAAAAAAAAAAAGAAATAAAGCATGTTGATTATATCAAAATTCGGGGGCAACAATAATCTTAGTTTATCATGAGTAAAGACACTATTGCTGACATAATAACCTCTATACGCAATGCTGACATGAATGAAAAAAGAACAGTTCGAATACCATCTACTAATATCACTGAAAATATTGTTAAAATCCTTTTACGAGAAGGTTTTATTGAAAACGTGAGAAAACATCAGGAAAGCAATAATTTTTTTTTGGTTTTAACCCTACGACATAGAAGAAATAGGAAAGGACCATATAGAACTGTTTTAAATTTAAAACGGATCAGTCGGCCCGGCCTACGAATCTATTCTAACTATCAACGAATTCCGAGAATTTTAGGCGGAATGGGGATTGTAATTCTTTCTACTTCTCGAGGGATAATGACAGACCGAGAGGCTCGAATAGAAGGAATCGGCGGGGAAATTTTGTGTTATATATGGTAATCTTTCTGATAGCCAAATCATATGCGAAATTTTCATATTTGTGAAAAAAAAGAGTAAAAGGTAGGTTTATAATATTATGCCTCTTTAATTAGTTGATGTTTCAAAGCCGTTTTACCTGGAATGCAAGAGAAAGAACAAAAACAGATTTGCGAAGGTTTAATTACTGAGCTACGTCCCAATGGTATGTATGTTTCGAGTTCGTTTAGATAACAAAAATCAATCCGATTCTAGGTTTTGCTTCGGGAAAGGTTCAACGTAATTTTATACATATACTCCCTATAAATTAACAAAACAAAATTATGGTAAGTTCTTATGATTCAACTAAAGGGAATATAATTTGAATATTATATTCAGTATATTCAAAAGTAAAGACTCAAATAATTGGGTGATTTTTTGATTTCAACATTCTTTCGTAGGGATACAATTCGAAGTTAAAAATTTTAAGAAATTTATTTTCTTCCAATTAAATTAAGTAGATTCAGAATTAAGAAAAGGAGTGACAAATATGAAAATAAGGGCCTCCGTTCGTAAAATTTGTGAAAAATGTCGATTGATCCGTAGGCGGGGACGAATTATAGTAATTTGTTCCAACCCGAGACATAAACAAAGACAAGGATAATTGTTTTAAATCAAAAAGGACTCCCGAAATCTAAAGGACCTGATATACAGATGTACAAAAAAATCAGTAAAAAAACCAGGATCCGTTTTGACATGAAATGGATATATCCATATATCTCTGACTTATATTTATGAGATGATAAAATATGGCAAAACCTATACCAAAAATTGGTTCACGTAGAAATAGACGTATTGGTTCACGTAAGAATGCGCGTAGAATCCCAAAGGGAGTTATTCATGTTCAAGCAAGTTTCAACAATACCATTGTGACTGTTACAGATGTACGAGGGCGGGTAATTTCTTGGTCCTCCGCCGGTAGTTGTGGATTCAAGGGTACAAGAAGAGGAACACCATTTGCCGCTCAAACCGCAGCGGGAAATGCTATTCGGACAGTGGTGGATCAAGGTATGCAACGAGCAGAAGTCATGATAAAGGGCCCCGGTCTCGGGAGAGATGCGGCATTAAGAGCTATTCGTAGAAGTGGTATACTATTAAGTTTCATACGGGATGTAACCCCTATGCCACATAATGGCTGTAGGCCCCCCAAAAAAAGACGTGTGTAACCATTGAAGAGATTTCAAGAGAAATAAATAATTCAATGATTTGATCAAATAATATTACTATGGTTCGAGAGAAAGTAACAGTATCTACTCGGACACTGCAGTGGAAGTGTGTTGAATCAAGAGCAGACAGTAAGCGTCTTTATTATGGACGCTTTATTCTGGCCCCACTTATGAAAGGCCAAGCCGATACAATAGGCATCGCGATGCGAAGAGCTTTACTAGGAGAAATAGAAGGAACATGTATTACACGTGCAAAATTTGAGAAACTACCACACGAATATTCTACTTTTGTAGGTATTCAAGAATCCGTACATGAAATTTTAATGAATTTGAAAGAAATTGTATTGAGAAGTAATCTGTATGGAACTTGTAACGCGTCTATTTGTTTCAAGGGTCCGGGATATGTAACTGCTCAAGACATTATTTTACCACCCTCTATAGAAATCGTTGA